ATTTATATATTTTCAATTTATTTCCTTTTTTATTCAAATCCAAAATTTTTATTCAAATCCAAAAATTCCTCTTTTTTATACATAGGTCGTCGATTCGGCATTGGATAATAAAGGACAAGATGCCCTTTCTTTATTCTAGTAAATGGTTCAAATCATTTTATCGATATGAGTGTTCTATATCGATAAAATTACCAACTATTCTTTTTTAAACCATTTCGGTACTAACGTAGTGGTAGAAAGAGTACCATGTTGTGCCCGGACTTCAAACAGTTTAGCTTTAACCATGTTAACGGTCTCACATTATTGGTTGATAGAGAATCAAAGTTTACTTACCAATGAATAACGAAATGCTATGGTTCTTACATATGATTTATGAATTTACTCAGAAGGAATTCGTTGAGATTATGCACTTTTTTTTTTCTGATTCATTCTATAAAAATAGAATAGAAAAATAACATAAAAAAAATGCAGCCGGTTGGATCCAACCTATTCTTGAAATATACAACTCGCACACACTCCCTTTCCAAAATAAATCAATACACCAAGCACTACACCTAGATTTATTGGATTTGTTGCTAAAATATCGGTATTAAACGTGAAACTCCCGGCGGATGGCCAGTGGCCTAAGGAAACGAAAGGATCGGTTACATTTTTCATACGCTCTCCTCTTATAGATAGGACTAACAAAGAACAGAGTTCTTTTTGTATCACTCGGCTCGCCCTTTTTTGATCGATTTCTTTTTTTTTTTTTTCTTTTTTGAAGTTTCCGATAAGATACTTATTAAGTTAGGTACTAGGGTCTCGTGTCAATTGCAAAATATCCCCTTTGTTCAATTCTTAAAAGAAAAGTCAAAATTCCATTGTATTAAACTAAGAACGGGAAGGAAGAAAGCGAGCGAATTCACTAATTCCTTATTCTCAAATCAGTCCTTCCCGAGGTATTGTTGCAACAAATACATAATTGTAGGAGTAAAGTATTGATATAATTTACAAAAACAAAGGGTAACGAGTTAATAAAATAAGAAAAAAGTACATTATGCACTTTTTTACGTTTTCATTCGAGGTTAAACAAAAGGATTTGCAAATAAAAGAGCTAACGCCACGACTAGTCCATAAATTGTTAAAGCTTCCATAAAAGCTAGACTAAGCAATAAAGTACCTCGTATTTTTCCTTCTGCTTCTGGTTGTCTCGCAATACCTTCTACGGCTTGGCCTGCAGCAGTACCTTGACCAACTCCAGGTCCAATAGAAGCAAGCCCTACGGCCAATCCAGCAGCAATAACGGAAGCGGCAGAAATCAGTGGATTCATGATGATAGGTTCCTCACACCAAAAAAAATGGTTAATGATACAATCAACCAATGAATTATTATTTATTTGATCACTAAAATCTATCGAGTCAAAGTAACTAAAACTTCGAAAAATAATAATAATAATATAGATTGGGGACAATCCCCATATAACTAGTATATATCTAATATCACATATACATTCGTTTCTTTCATAACGTAAACCGCACGCATTTTATATTGAATTGGATTCTAGAATAATTCTTTGAAAGATATATAGAGGCTTTGGCTGGGCTTATAGGCATTCCATATATTTAGTATGACACCCCTAACCCATCCACCATTTCGTAATATCATCTTACAACTCTAATTGTATATACATATGTATTTCTATCTATTATGTTCCTCAACTAAGAACCAAGTAGATTATCTTGAACCATGTATTGCCTCAATTGGGATAAGAAAAAAAAAAAAAAAGACTAACTAATCAATGATGACCCTCCATGGATTCCCCTATATAAGCCGCAGCTAAAGTTGCAAAAATAAGAGCTTGAATACCGCTTGTAAATAATCCAAGAAACATGACAGGTATAGGAACTACTAAAGGTACTAAAGAAACAAGAACAACAACTACTAATTCATCAGCCAATATATTCCCGAAAAGTCGAAAACTAAGAGATAAAGGTTTTGTGAAATCTTCTAGGATGTTAATTGGTAAAAGGATTGGAGTTGGTTGAATGTATTTTCCGAAATAGCCCAATCCTTTTTTGGTAAGACCCGCATAAAAATATGCCACTGACGTGAGTAAAGCTAAAGCAACAGTAGTATTTATATCATTCGTAGGAGCGGCTAACTCCCCATGAGGTAATTGTATTATTTTCCAAGGTAAAAGAGCACCTGACCAATTAGAAACAAAAATAAATAGGAACATAGTTCCAATAAAGGGAACCCAAGGACCATATTCTTCTCCAATCTGAGTTTTGCTCAAGTCTCGAATAAATTCAAGGACATATTCGAAGAAATTCTGACCGTCGGTTGGAATGGTTTGTGGATTCCGAACAGCTAGGATGACTGAACCTAATAAGATAGCAATTACGACCCAAGAAGTGATAAGTACTTGGGCATGAATTTGTAAACCCCCTATTTGCCAATATAAATGTTGGCCTACTTCTACACCTGATATATCGTATAACCCTTTGAGTGTTTTAACGGAACATGGTATAACATTCATATTGTCCTCTGGCAGAAATCGAACTTAAAAAAAAGAATTATTTTGATTCAACCATCTCTTTCTCAACTCATCCACTTTCATCATTAATCATATATTTAGATTAATCATATATTTAGGATACCAAGAAATCACATAATATAATATCAATATTCCATTTTATCTCTTTTTCAAAATTCAAGACAAGAATAGTAACCGATCCAATAAAATAAATAAAAATGATTAACAAATCTTATTATTTTTAATCATAACATAATCAACGACTTCTTATATAGCTAGAACGACCCTCACAAATTGCGGATACTAATTTATTAAGAATCAATCGGATTGAAGCTATAGCATCATCATTGGCTGGAATCGAAATATCTGTGAGATCTGGGTCACAATTGGTATCGATTAAACAAATTGTCGGAATTCCCAAAATGACACATTCTCGAAGAGCCATATATTCTTCTTGCTGATCGACGATGATTACAATATCAGGCAACCTCGTCATGTATTTGATCCCACCCAAATATGTTTGAAAAGTAGATAATTTTTTCTTCAACATTGCTGCATCTCTTTTAGGGAGACGGTTGAGTTTCCCCATTTTTTGTTCTGCTCTTAAGTCTCTGAACTTATGAAGTCCCGTTTCCGTAGTGGACCAATTCGTTAACATACCACCGAGCCATTTTCTATTAACATAATGACATCAAGCCCTTATTGCAGCTGATGCTACTAAATCTGCTGCTTTATTTTTGGTACCAACGATTAAGAAGTTTTTTCCTCGACTTGCTGCATCAAAAACTAAATCACAGGCTTCTGATAAAAAACGAGCAGTTCTAGTAAGATTTATAATATGAATACCTTTACGCTTTGCAGAGATATAAGGGGCCATTCTAGGATTCCATTTCTTAGTACCATGACCAAAATGAACTTCTGCTTCCATCATCTCTTCCAAATGGATATTCCAATATTTTCTTGTCATTTTTCCCCTTATTTTTTTAATAAATAAATAATTGTTCCTACGGAACCCTCTACTGGGATTGACCGTTGATACACAGCCCAAACCATTAATTTTTATTATTACTTACTAAATTTTATTTATTAACTAGAAAGAAGAAATTTCTCCTTAGAATCTTAGGAATTATGAATTCGCGTAAATAATTTTTCTGGTGTGTCATGGAAATTTCTTGGGGCACAAGAACAAAAAAATTCTATATGGTGTAACAAAATATCTCTCATTTCCAACTCGAATAGATTTTTCTTTTTGATTTCAAAATGAATGTTTTTGTCTAGCTTTGAACGGTGCACTAATTTTTTGAATCCCGTACCGACAGGGATAATACCCCCCAGAACAACATTTTCTTTCAACCCCTTCAACCAATCAATACGACCCCGTAGAGCAGCTTTTGCTAAAACTCTAGCAGTTTCTTGAAAACTTGCTTCAGATATGAAACTTTGAGTATTCAGAGATGCCTTTGTTATTCCCAATAAAATTGCCCGATAACAGATCGCTTCGTCTAAAGCACGCCCTGCTCGTTCTGCTCGCAACAATCCGATTAATTCTCCAGGTAAAAAAACATTAGACATTCCATCTTCTGAAACCAACACTTTGGATGTTACTTGCCGTACAATAATCTCTATATGTCTATTATGGATCTGTACCCCCTGGGATCGATAAACCTTTTGTATCTTATTAACCAAAGAGATACGACTTTGGGCTATGGTTAGCTCAGCTCCAATTAAGAATCCCCAAGGAATTCCAAGAATTCTTGGTATACGCTCGTTCCAACCTTCAACTCTCCTTTCAAGGTTCATCGATATTGAACCAATCGAGCGAACTTCTAAGATTTGTTCCACTTTTGGAAGACCCTGCGTTATGTCACCGGATCGGGATTTTTCATATATAAATGTAGCTAATATATCTCCTTCAAAAAGGGTTTCTCCATAATGTATATGAACAGTCGCCCCTGGAATGGCCAAATAGGGCTTAGCAGATCTTATAATTACAGAGTCAGCATGAACAATTAAAATTTGACCAGATTTTTTTATGCGTGGTCCATATTTAAATAGACATATATTTTCACAAGGAAATTGTCCAATGCTAATTATTGTAGATGGCTCTTCACAATAATTGTAATGTAGAAAGCACCAATTCAAATGGAATGGATTCAAAATGATGTTATTGCATGGACCAGGATTATAAATACTCCTATTTTCATCTATTAAACAGTATTTAAGTACTTCAAGTACTTGGAAAGTATGTTTAAAATTCGCAAGTAGCCAATATTTGTTTAACAAGATCTGATTATGAGTTATTAAATAATAAGATGAATAAAAGTTCACTATTTTAGGTACAATAGTACCTAAAGGACCCAACAAATCCCTAATTGGAGTTATAGGATTCGGTTCTTTTGCTACATTGTTATATTTTGGACCGTTGAATGGACCAACTCGAAAACAATTGAATGATGACAAAATTATCAAAGATTGGCATTCCTT